TAAGCAAATTTATGATATCGGTGTAAATTCAGGTGTTCACAATTTAACCAGAATCATACATAGTTTTTAATTTGTATGCAAATAAAGATAAAGAAAAGGAAGTTTTCCAATCATTGACTCAAACCCATTGTCGAACCGAATCCCACTGAGTGAAATATGGAGGTACCTATGGCAGAACGGGCCAATCTAGTCTTTCACAATAAAGTGATAGGTGGAACTGCCATTAAACGACTTATTAGCAGATTAATAGATCACTTTGGAATGGCATATACATCGCATATCTTGGATCAAGTAAAGACTCTGGGATTCCGTCAAGCTACGACTACATCCATTTCATTAGGAATTGATGACCTTTTAACAATACCTTCTAAAGGATGGCTAGTCCAAGATGCTGAACAACAAAGTTTGATTTTTGAAAAACATCATCATTATGGGAATGTACATGCAGTAGAAAAATTACGCCAATCTATTGAGATATGGTATGCTACAAGTGAATATTTGCGACAAGAAATGAATCCTAATTTTAGGATGACCGACCCCTTTAATCCAGTCCATATAATGTCTTTTTCAGGAGCTAGAGGAAATGCATCTCAAGTACACCAATTAGTGGGTATGAGAGGATTGATGTCGGATCCACAAGGACAAATGATTGATTTACCTATTCAAAGCAATTTACGCGAAGGACTCTCTTTAACAGAATATATAATTTCTTGCTATGGAGCCCGGAAAGGAGTTGTAGATACTGCTGTACGAACTTCAGATGCTGGATATCTTACACGCAGACTTGTTGAAGTGGTTCAACACATTGTTGTACGTCGAACAGATTGCGGTACCATTCGAGGAATTTCGGTGAATACCCAGAATGGAATGATGCCGGAAAGAATTTGGATACAAACATTAATTGGTCGTGTATTAGCAGACGATATATACAGAGGTTCACGATGCATTGCCGTTCGAAATCAAGATATTGGAATTGGACTTATCAATCGATTTAAAACCTTTAAAACACAACCAATATCTATCCGAACCCCCTTTACCTGTAGAAATACATCTTGGATCTGTCGATTGTGTTATGGCCAAAGTCCTACTCATGGCCACTTAGTGGAATTAGGAGAAGCTGTAGGTATTATTGCGGGCCAATCAATAGGAGAACCGGGCACTCAACTAACATTAAGAACTTTTCATACTGGCGGAGTATTCACAGGAGGTACTGCAGAACATGTGCGAGCACCTTCTAATGGAAAAATCAAATTCAACGAGGATTTGGTTCATCCTACACGTACACGTCATGGGCATCCTGCTTTTCTATGTTATATAGACTTGTATATAACTATTGAAAGTGGTGATATTATACATAATGTGATTATTCCACCAAAAAGTTTTCTATTAGTTCAAAATAATCAATATGTAAAATCAGAACAAGTGATTGCCGAGATTCGCGCAGGAACATACACTTTGAATTTAAAAGAAAAGGTTCGAAAACATGTCTATTCTAACTTAGAAGGAGAAATGCATTGGAGTACTGATGTATACCATGCATCAGAATTTAGATATAGTAATGTCCATATCTTACCAAAAACAAGTCATTTATGGATATTATCAGGAAGATCATACAGGTCCGGTTCAGTCTCTTTTTCACTCCGAAAAGATCAAGATCAAATGAAGATGCATTATCTTTCTACTGGGGAAGAAGATAGTTGTAACCTTTTAGTAAGGAATGATCAAGTAAGACATAAATTATTTCGTTTCAATTCTTCTGATCTAAAAGAAAGAAGGATTTCAGATTATTCCATATTTAATCAAATCATATGTATAGATCATTGTAATTTTGCACACCCTGCTATTTTCCATCATACTACGGATTTATTAGCAAAGAGGCGAAGAAATAGATTCATCATTCCATTTTCATTCCAATCGATTCAAGAACGAGACAAAAAACGAATGTTAGCTTCCAATATCTCGATTGAAATACCAATCAATGGTATTTTTCGTAGAAATAGTATTCTCGCTTATTTTGATGATCCTCAATACAGAACACAGAGCTCAGGAATTACTAAATATAGGACTATAGGAATAAATTCCATTTTTAAAAAAGAGGATTTTTTAATTGAGTATAGAGGAGTTAAAGAATTTAAGACAAAATACCAAATCAAAGTGGATCCATTTTTTTTCATTCCCGAGGAAGTGCATATTTTATCAGAATCTTCTTCCATAATGGTACGGAACAATAGTATCGTTGAAGTAGATACACCAATCACTTTAAATATAAGAAGTCGAGTAAGGGGGTTGGTCCGAGTGGAGAAGAAAAAAAAAAAGATTGAATTAAAAATATTTTCTGGGAATATCCATTTTCCGGGAGAAATGGATAAAATATCCCGACACAGTGCCATCTTGATACCACCAGGAACGGTAAAAAACAATTTTAAGGAATCAAAAAAAATGAAAAATTGGATCTATGTCCAATGGATCACAATTACAAAAAAAAAGTATTTTGTTTTGGTTCGACCCGTCATTTTATATGAAATAGGGAATGGTATCAATTTAGTAAAACTTTTTCCCCAAGATATGTTTCAGGAAAGAGATAATCTGGAACTTAAAGTTATTAATTATATTCTTTCTGGAAATGGAAAATCAATTCGGGGAATTTCGGATACAAGTATTCAATTAGTTCGGACTTGTTTAGTCTTAAATTGGGATCCAGACAAAAAATTTTCTTCTATCGAAAATGCGCATGCTTCTTTTGTTGAAGTAAGTACAAATGGTTTGGTTCGATATTTCTTAAGAATTGACTTAGTGAAATCCCATATTTCATATATAAGAAAAAGGAATGATCCGGCCAGTTCGGGATTTTTCTTGGATCATGAGTCGGATCGGACCAACATCAATCCATTTTTTTCCATTGATTCGAAGAAAAAAATTCAACAATCACTTAGCCAAAATAACGGAACTATTCGTATGTTGTTGAATAGAAATGAGAAATACCGCTCTTTGATAATTTTGTCATCATTTAATTGTTTTCAAACACGATCATTCAATGAGGGAAAATATTACAATGGGATAAAAGAAGGAATTAATAAAATTCAAAGAGATCCTATAATTCCAATTAATAATTCGTTAGGTCCTTTAGGAATAGCCTTTCAAGTTGCAAATTTGGATTTTTACCGTTTAATAACTCATAATCAGATCTCGATAAATCCAAATTTGCAACTTGAAAAATTAAAAGAAACTTTTCAAGTATTAAGATATTATTTAATGGACGAAAACGAGAGAATTTCTAAACCGGATATATGTAGTAACACCGTTTTCAATCCATTCTTTTTGAATTGGCATTTTCTCCATCATAATTATTGTGAAAAACCGTTTACAATAATAAGTCTTGGTCAATTTATTTGTGAAAATGTATGTATAGTTCAAACGAAAAATGCACCACACCTAAAATCAGGTCAAGTTCTAACAGTTCAAATGGATTCTGTAGGAATAAGATCGGCTAACCCTTATTTGGCGACTCCAGGAGCAACTGTTCACGGCCATTATGGAGAAATACTTTCTGAAGGAGATATATTAGTTACATATATATATGAAAAATCGAGATCTGGTGATATAACACAGGGTCTTCCAAAAGTAGAACAGGTATTAGAAGTTCGTTCGATTGATTCAATATCGATGAACCTAGAAAAGAGAGTTGATACTTGGAACGGTCATATAACAAGAATTCTTGGCATTCCTTGGGGATTCTTGATTGGTGCTGAGCTAACTATAGCGCAAAGTCGTATTTCTTTGGTTAATAAAATTCAAAAAGTTTATCGATCCCAGGGAGTTCACATCCATAATAGACATCTAGAAATTATTGTGCGTCAAATAACATCAAAAGTATTGGTTTCAGAAGATGGAATGTCTAATGTTTTTTCGCCCGGTGAACTAATTGGATTATTGCGAGCCGAACGAGCTGGGCGTGCCTTAGAAGAGGCGATTTGCTACCGAGTTCTATTACTAGGAATAACAAAAACATCTCTGAATACTCAAAGTTTCATATCTGAAGCAAGTTTTCAAGAAACTGCTAGAGTTTTAGCAAAAGCCGCTCTTCGGGGTCGTATAGATTGGTTGAAAGGTCTGAAAGAGAACGTTGTTTTAGGGGGAATGATACCTGTTGGTACCGGATTCAAAAGAATAATGCACCGTTCAAAGACAAGGCCAAGGCAATATAACAAGATTACTTTGGAAACAAAAAAAAATAATTTATTTGAGGATCAAATGAGAGATATTTTGTTTCACCACAGAGAATTATTTTTTGGCTTCATTTCAAAGAATTTTTGCGATACATCAGAGCAATCTAGGATTTAATAATCCCTAAGGGCTCCGTCATTTTATTTTGTAATTGATTTTGTAATAAAATCAAAAGGTAATAAAGATAATAATCATATTATTTAAATTAAATAGAAAAAAATGGCCTGATCATGTATCAATGGCCAATCTTCGGTAGAATAAAAGGTTCCTTCGGAACACTTATTTATTTCTATTTCAGTATACATGGTCTCTTTCTTTCATTTCCAAATAAAAAAAAAAAAATTGGATTGGAAATGAAAGAAAAGTGGGGGATTAATCTAAATGACAAAAAGATATTGGAACATAATTTTGGAAGAGATGATGGAAGCTGGAGTTCATTTTGGCCACGGTACTAGAAAATGGAATCCTAAAATGTCACCTTATATATCTGCAAAGCGTAAGGATATTCATATTACAAATCTTATTAGAACTGCTCGGTTTTTATCAGAAGCTTGTGATTTAGTTTTTGGTGCAGCAAGTATGGGAAAACAATTCTTAATTGTTGGTACAAAAAAAAAAGCAGCGGATTCAGTAACGCGGGCTGCAATAAGAGCTCGGTGTCATTATGTTAATAAAAAATGGCTCGGCGGTATGTTAACGAATTGGTATACTACAGAAACACGACTTCAAAAGTTCCGGGACTTGAGAACACAACAAAAGACGGGGAGACTCAACAGTTTTCCAAAAAGGGATGCTGCTATATTGAAGAGACAATTAGCTCATCTGGAAACATATCTCGGCGGCATTAAATATATGACACGGTTACCTGATATTGTAATAATCGTCGATCAACAAGAAGAATATACGGCTCTTCGAGAATGTAGAACTTTGGAAATTCCAACAATTTCTTTAATCGATACAAATTGTGACCCGGACTTCGCCGATATTTCGATTCCAGCTAATGATGATGCTATAGCCTCAATTCGATTAATTCTTAATAAATTAGTATTTGCTATTTGTGAAGGTCGTTCTAGCTATATAAGAAATTCTTGATTAATAATAAGAGAAATTATTTGAGTTGGTTGGAGGGACTCCTAGATTTAGGAAATCGGTTACTATAACTACTAATAAATTAAATTGCATAAAAAAAAATATATATATATATATAATATATATATACATAAAATATATATATATAATATATATATACATAAAATATATATATATACAAGATCCTGTTGGTTAAGTAAGGATTAGAAATTCTCTTCATTTTTATTATTAGCGATATAAAGAAGAAACGAAAATTATATGTGATTAATCCTGGTATTCAAAATCAAAAAGGAGATGTTTGAATTAAAATAATTCCCTTTCAAGTTCTTATTTTTTAGAGGGCGGGACAATATGAATGTTTTATTATGTTCTATCAACACATTAAAAAGATTATACGATATATCTGCTGTGGAAGTCGGGCAACATTTCTATTGGCAAATAGGGAGTTTCCAAGTGCATGCCCAAGTACTTATTACTTCTTGGGTTGTAATTGCTATCTTGCTAGTTTCAGCCATTCTAGTTATTCGAAATCTGCAAACCATTCCGACTTTTGGTCAGAATTTCTTTGAATATGTTCTCGAATTCATTCGAGACGTGAGCAAAACTCAGATTGGAGAAGAATATGGTCCGTGGGTTCCATTTATTGGAACTATGTTTCTATTTATTTTTGTTTCTAATTGGTCCGGGGCTCTTTTGCCTTGGAAAATAATACAATTACCTCACGGGGAGTTAGCTGCACCCACAAATGATATAAATACTACTGTTGCATTAGCTTTACTTACGTCAGTTGCATATTTCTATGCGGGTCTTTCAAAAAAAGGATTAGCTTATTTTAGTAAATACATCCAACCAACTCCAATCCTTTTACCGATTAACATCTTAGAAGATTTTACAAAACCCTTATCCCTTAGTTTTCGACTTTTTGGAAATATACTAGCTGATGAATTAGTAGTTGTTGTTCTTGTTTCTTTGGTACCTTTAGTAGTTCCTATACCTGTCATGTTCCTTGGATTATTTACAAGCGGTATTCAAGCTCTAATTTTTGCTACTTTAGCTGCGGCTTATATAGGTGAATCCATGGAAGGCCATCATTGACTATTTTTTTCTAAAAAATAGTTTTTTTTTTTGATTTAGTTTGCTGCACATATACTGTGGCTCAAGATAACCTATTTAGGAAACATCAATAAATATTAAATATATAGAAAAGAAAAACATTTTGAAAATTTGCAATAAAAAAAAAATAGAGTAGGAGTGAGGGGGATCCAACTGGGTGTATATAATCTAATCACTATAAGACAAATCTTTCTTTCTTTGTTTTGGAGGTTTCAAAAAATGATTCGAATCTAATTGAATCTAAAACACAAATAGTTGGTTTACAGCATGGAAGAAACCTCTGTATATGTGATATTATATATGAACTAACCAACTATTAAAAATTACCCCACTACTACTGTAAATTTCTATAGGGATTAAAAAAACAAAGCCCTTCCGTTTCATCTCTAATTGTGAATTGAATATTCAATGACTAAAAAATTCAATAAAAAACGAAGAATTCAAAGAATGGTTCAAAACTTAAGTTAATATAAGAATAAAGGTTATACCTAGTTCCAAAACAACTTGGTAGGTAGAAACGAAAAAAGAAATTTTGAAGTAATTCATATAGTTCAATAACTATTACTATTTCAATTTAGTAATTTTTCTTAATTACTTTAACTGAATAAATCTTGGTAATTGCATAATTAAGTCATAATTTATTGGTTGATTATATCATTAACTATTTCTTTATTTTATATTTTGGTTACGAGGAACTTATTATGAATCCAATTATTTCTGCTGCTTCCGTTATTGCTGCTGGCTTGGCCGTAGGGCTTGCTTCTATTGGACCTGGGGTTGGTCAAGGCACTGCTGCAGGGCAAGCTGTAGAAGGGATTGCACGACAACCAGAGGCAGAGGGAAAAATACGTGGTACTTTATTGCTTAGTCTGGCTTTTATGGAAGCTTTAACAATTTATGGGCTGGTTGTAGCATTAGCGCTTTTATTCGCTAATCCTTTTGTTTAATCCTATAATCCTAAAAAAAAATAGAAAAATAATAGGTTGGTCTTGCTTTTTCAAATTATATTGTGATTTCACTCCTACAATTATTCGTTCGGGCAAGAACACAGGTGAAGGACTAATTGAAGGGTGA